GCTAGCGTAGCTTAATTAAAGCATAACACTGAAGATGTTAAGATGGGCCCTAGAAAGCCCCGCGGGCACAAAGGCTTGGTCCTGACTTTACTATCAACTTTAGCCAAACTTACACATGCAAGTATCCGCACCCCCGTGAGAATGCCCTACAGTTTCCTGCCCGGAAACAAGGAGCTGGTATCAGGCACAACCTTAATTGAGCCCACGACACCTTGCTTAGCCACACCCCCAAGGGAACTCAGCAGTGACAGACATTAAGCTATAAGTGAAAACTTGACTTAGTCAAAGCTAAGAGGGCCGGTAAAACTCGTGCCAGCCACCGCGGTTATACGAGAGACCCAAGTTGATAGACTCCGGCGTAAAGAGTGGTTAAGACAAATTTTGTACTAAAGCCGAATGCCTTCAGGGCTGTTATACGCTCCCGAAGATAAGAAGCTCAATCACGAAAGTGGCTTTACACGAACTGAACCCACGAAAGCTATGACACAAACTGGGATTAGATACCCCACTATGCTTAGCCGTAAACATCGATGACACAATACACATACCATCCGCCTGGGAACTACGAGCACCAGCTTGAAACCCAAAGGACTTGGCGGTGCTTTAGACCCACCTAGAGGAGCCTGTTCTAGAACCGATAACCCCCGTTCAACCTCACCCTTCCTTGTTTTCCCCGCCTATATACCGCCGTCGTCAGCTTACCCTGTGAAGGTCCTATCGTAAGCAGAATTGGCACAGCCCAAAACGTCAGGTCGAGGTGTAGCGTATGGAAGGGGAAGAAATGGGCTACATTCACTAATGTAGTGAATACGAACAACGTACTGAAACGTACGTCCGAAGGAGGATTTAGCAGTAAGCAGGAAGTAGAGCGTCCCGCTGAAATTGGCCCTGAAGCGCGCACACACCGCCCGTCACTCTCCCCGAACTTAAAGTTTAAACGTAACTAAAACCCTATAATTGTAAAGGGGAGGCAAGTCGTAACATGGTAAGTGTACCGGAAGGTGCACTTGGGAAAAATCAGAGTATAGCTAAGATAGAAAAGCATCTCCCTTACACTGAGAAGTCATCCGTGCAAATCGGATTACCCTGATGCCCAGCAGCTAGCCCCCTCCTTAAATCAAACACAACATATCAATATAAATACACCCAGATGCACTAAATCTTATATTAAACAAACCATTTTACCCCCTTAGTATGGGCGACAGAAAAGGGCCCGTGGAGCAATAGAGAAAGTACCGCAAGGGAACGCTGAAAGAGAAGTGAAATAAACCAGTCAAGCCTAGAAAAGCAGAGATTTAAGCTCGTACCTTTTGCATCATGATTTAGCTAGTAATACCCAAGCGAAGCGCACTTTAGTTTGGTTTCCCGAAACTAGGTGAGCTACTCCAAGACAGCCTATTAATAGGGCGAACCCGTCCCTGTGGCAAAAGGGTGGGAAGAGCTTTGAGTAGAGGTGACAGACCTACCGAACCTAGTTATAGCTGGTTGCCTGAGAAATGGATAGAAGTTCAGCCTCTTGGTTTTTTCCGCCACCCTCGTCCGACCCCTTCTGACACCCTAAGAAACCATGAGAGTTATTCAAAGGGGGTACAGCCCCTTTGAAACAAGATACAACTTTACCAGGAGGATAAAGATCATAATAAACTAAGGTAAAATGTTCTGGTGGGCCTAAAAGCAGCCATCCCTATAGAAAGCGTTAAAGCTCAGACATCTCACTTACCCCTTTATTCTGATAATCAAATCTTAGTCCCCTAACCTTACCAGGCTATCCCATGCAAACATGGGAGTAACCATGCTAATATGAGTAATAAGAGAGCCTCCGACTCTCTCCTTGCACACGTGTAAATCGAAATGGACCCGCCACCGAACCTTAACGGCCCCAAACAAAGAGGGTACTGAACAACAGACCAAACAACCAGAAAAACATCCAATAGACCAACCGTTAACCCCACACTGGTGTGCCCCCAAGGAAAGACTAAAAGAAAAAGAAGGAACTCGGCAAACACATAAAGCCTCGCCTGTTTACCAAAAACATCGCCTCTTGCAAAACTGAAGAATAAGAGGTCCCGCCTGCCCTGTGACTAAGTGTTTAACGGCCGCGGTATTCTGACCGTGCGAAGGTAGCGCAAATCACTTGTCTTTTAAATGGAGACCTGTATGAATGGCATAACGAGGGCTTAGCTGTCTCCTTTTTCAAGTCAATGAAATTGATCTCCCCGTGCAGAAGCGGGGATAAGACCATAAGACGAGAAGACCCTATGGAGCTTTAGACACCAAAGCAGATCATGTTAAGCACCCCTTGACAAAGGACTAAACCAGATGACCCCTGCCCTAATGTCTTTGGTTGGGGCGACCGCGGAGAAATAAAAAACCCCCGCGTGGAATGGGAGAACCCTCTCCTACAGCTACGAGCTCCCGCTCTAGTAAACAGAATTTCTGACCTTACAGATCCGGCAACGCCGATCAACGGACCGAGTTACCCTAGGGATAACAGCGCAATCCTCTTTTAGAGCCCATATCGACAAGGGGGTTTACGACCTCGATGTTGGATCAGGACATCCTAATGGTGCAGCCGCTATTAAGGGTTCGTTTGTTCAACGATTAAAGTCCTACGTGATCTGAGTTCAGACCGGAGTAATCCAGGTCAGTTTCTATCTATGACATGATCTTTTCTAGTACGAAAGGACCGAAAAGAAGAGGCCCCTGCTTGAAGTATGCCTCACCCCCACCTAATGAAGACAACTAAAATAGGCAAAAGGGCGTGCCCCTGTGCCTGAGAAAACGGCATGTTAGGGTGGCAGAGCCCGGTTACTGCAAAAGACCTAAGCCCTTTCCACAGAGGTTCAAGTCCTCTCCTTAACTATGATCTCAACACTCATTACGCATGTAATTAACCCCTTGACCTTCATTGTGCCTGTATTACTAGCCGTTGCTTTTCTGACTTTAATCGAACGAAAAGTCCTCGGCTACATACAACTACGTAAAGGCCCAAACATTGTTGGCCCTTACGGCCTCCTACAACCTATCGCCGACGGGGTAAAACTTTTTATTAAAGAGCCCGTACGACCCTCCACTTCTTCCCCCGTTTTATTCCTCCTTGCCCCTATGCTAGCCCTTACCCTTGCCCTCACGCTATGGGCCCCCATGCCTCTCCCCTACCCCGTGACTGACTTAAACCTCGGCATCCTATTCCTCCTCGCCATCTCCAGCCTCGCCGTGTACTCAATTCTGGGCTCCGGCTGGGCCTCAAATTCAAAATACGCATTAATTGGGGCTCTACGGGCAGTAGCCCAGACTATTTCATATGAAGTTAGCCTAGGACTAATTCTTTTAAATGCCATTATCTTCACGGGGGGCTTCACGCTACAAACCTTTAACATTGCCCAAGAGAGTGTATGACTGATCTTACCTGCTTGACCTTTAGCCGCAATATGGTATATCTCAACCTTAGCAGAAACCAACCGCGCTCCCTTCGACTTAACGGAAGGAGAGTCGGAACTAGTCTCCGGATTCAACGTAGAATATGCAGGAGGACCTTTCGCACTGTTCTTCCTAGCAGAATACGCTAACATCTTGCTTATAAACACACTTTCAGCCACACTATTCCTAGGGGCCTCCCACATACCAACATTTCCCGAGTTAACCGCCGCAAACCTTATAACCAAAGCAGCCCTCCTCTCCATTGTCTTCCTCTGAGTTCGAGCCTCTTACCCCCGATTCCGTTATGACCAACTCATACATTTAATTTGAAAAAATTTCCTCCCCCTAACGCTAGCACTGGTCATTTGACACCTAGCCCTCCCCATTGCATTTGCAGGCCTGCCCCCGCACCTGTAACTCAGGAGTTGTGCCTGAACTAAAGGGCCACTTTGATAGAGTGAATCATGGGGGTTAAAGTCCCCCCAACTCCTTAGAAAGAAGGGGTTCGAACCCTACCTGGAGAGATCAAAACTCTCAGTGCTTCCACTACACCACTTCCTAGTAAGGTCAGCTAATTAAGCTTTTGGGCCCATACCCCAAACATGTTGGTTAAACTCCTTCCTTTACTAATGAACCCCTACATCTTGGCTACTCTATTGTTCGGACTCGGTCTTGGCACCACAATTACGTTTGCAAGCTCACACTGACTACTCGCCTGAATAGGCCTTGAGATAAACACCCTGGCCATTCTTCCCATTATGGCCCAACAGCATCACCCCCGAGCGGTTGAAGCAACTACCAAATATTTTCTTACCCAAGCCACCGCAGCTGCCATACTGCTCTTTGCAAGCACTACCAACGCTTGACTAACAGGACAGTGAGACATTCAACAAATATCCCACCCCCTTCCTATCACCATAATCACACTTGCTCTCGCACTAAAAATCGGACTAGCCCCAGTCCACGCCTGACTGCCAGAGGTCCTTCAGGGCCTAGACCTCTCTACCGGACTCCTTCTGTCCACCTGACAAAAACTAGCACCCTTCATCCTACTATTGCAAATCCAACATATTAACCCAACCCTCCTCATTATCCTGGGCCTTGCATCAACCCTCGTTGGGGGATGAGGGGGGCTTAACCAAACCCAGCTGCGCAAAATTCTCGCCTATTCTTCAATCGCACACCTCGGCTGAATAGTCCTAGTCCTGCAGTTCTCCCCCTCCCTTACCTTCCTGACACTTATGACATACTTCTTAATAACCTTGACAACATTCCTCCTATTCAAGACAAACGACGCAACTAACGTTAATACTCTCGCCACCTCCTGAGCAAAAACCCCCGTGCTTACATCCTTAGCCCCTCTCGTTCTCTTATCCCTAGCAGGCCTTCCCCCACTCACCGGCTTCATGCCAAAATGACTAATCCTTCAAGAGCTTACTAAACAAGGTCTCGCACCCACTGCTACACTAGCTGCACTAACCGCCCTCCTTAGTCTCTACTTTTACCTCCGACTTTCCTACACAATAACACTCACCATATCCCCTAATAACCTGACAGGGACAACCCCGTGACGACTCCCCTCGCCACAACTTACCCTCCCTCTTGCCCTTTCCACTGTAGGCTCCCTTTCGATCTTGCCCTTGACCCCCGCTGTAGTTGCACTACTGACCCCTTAAGGGACTTAGGATAGCACAAGACCAAGGGCCTTCAAAGCCCTAAGCGGGAGTGAAAATCTCCCAGTCCCTGATAAGACCTGCGGGACATTACCCCACATCTCCTGCATGCAAAACAAGCACTTTAATTAAGCTAAGGCCTTACTAGATAGGCAGGCCTCGATCCTGCAAACTCTTAGTTAACAGCTAAGCGCTCAAACCAGCGAGCATCCATCTACCTTTCCCCCGCCTATCAGGCGGGCCAAGGCGGGGGAAAGCCCCGGCAGGTGTTACCCTGCTACTTCGGATTTGCAATCCGATATGTTAACACCTCAGGGCTTGGTAAGAAGAGGACTCAAACCTCTGTCTATGGGTCTACAATCCACCGCTTAAAACTCAGCCATCCTACCTGTGGCAATCACACGTTGATTTTTCTCGACTAATCACAAAGACATCGGCACCCTTTATCTAGTATTTGGTGCTTGAGCAGGTATGGTAGGCACAGCCCTAAGCCTACTAATCCGAGCAGAACTAAGCCAACCAGGCGCCCTCCTAGGGGACGACCAGATTTATAACGTAATTGTTACAGCACATGCCTTTGTAATAATTTTCTTTATAGTAATGCCAATTATGATTGGAGGGTTTGGAAACTGATTAATCCCCCTTATGATTGGTGCCCCAGACATGGCCTTCCCCCGAATAAACAACATAAGCTTTTGACTCCTCCCCCCTTCCTTCCTGCTACTTCTTGCCTCTTCTGGCGTTGAAGCTGGGGCCGGTACTGGCTGAACTGTCTACCCCCCACTTGCTGGCAACTTAGCCCATGCAGGAGCATCCGTCGATCTAACAATCTTTTCCCTACATTTAGCAGGCATCTCATCTATTCTTGGAGCTATTAACTTCATTACAACCATCATTAACATGAAACCCCCTGCTATTTCCCAGTACCAAACCCCTCTCTTTGTCTGAGCCGTTTTAATTACGGCAGTACTTCTCCTCCTCTCCCTCCCAGTTCTCGCTGCCGGTATTACAATGCTTCTTACAGACCGAAACCTCAACACCACCTTCTTCGACCCCGCAGGAGGAGGAGACCCCATCCTCTATCAACACCTATTCTGATTCTTCGGCCATCCCGAAGTTTACATCCTCATCCTCCCAGGATTTGGCATGATTTCCCATATCGTTGCCTACTACTCAGGCAAAAAAGAACCCTTCGGCTACATGGGGATGGTGTGAGCTATGATAGCAATCGGCCTTCTAGGCTTTATTGTTTGAGCCCACCACATGTTCACAGTTGGAATGGATGTTGATACACGGGCCTACTTTACGTCCGCCACTATAATTATCGCGATTCCCACTGGTGTAAAAGTCTTTAGCTGGCTTGCAACCCTGCACGGCGGGTCTATTAAATGAGAAACCCCCCTTCTCTGAGCCCTTGGCTTCATCTTCCTCTTTACAGTCGGCGGTTTAACCGGAATTGTTTTAGCTAATTCTTCCCTAGACATTGTCCTACACGACACATACTACGTAGTCGCACACTTCCATTACGTCCTTTCTATAGGAGCTGTATTTGCAATTGTAGCAGCCTTTGTACACTGATTCCCCTTATTTACAGGCTACACCCTTCACAGCACTTGAACAAAAATTCACTTCGGAATCATGTTTATTGGGGTTAATTTAACCTTTTTCCCACAACATTTCCTTGGCCTAGCTGGAATACCTCGACGGTATTCAGACTACCCAGACGCCTACACACTGTGAAACACAGTTTCCTCTATTGGGTCCCTAATCTCCCTCGTAGCAGTTATTATGTTCCTATTCATCATCTGAGAAGCATTCGCCGCCAAACGAGAAGTTTTATCCGTAGAACTCACCACAACCAACGTAGAATGACTGCACGGCTGCCCTCCACCCTACCACACATTTGAAGAGCCTGCATTTGTTCAAGTTCAATCAAACTGACGAGAAAGGGAGGAGTTGAACCCCCATGTATTGGTTTCAAGCCAACCACATAACCGCTCTGTCACTTTCTTCATAAGACACTAGTAAATAGGTTATTACACTGCCTTGTCAAGGCAGAATAGTGGGTTAAACCCCCGCGTGTCTTGCACCACCTAATGGCCCATCCCTCACAGCTAGGATTTCAAGATGCAGCTTCACCTGTTATAGAAGAACTTCTTCATTTCCACGACCACGCCCTAATAATTGTATTCTTAATTAGCACACTAGTACTTTACATTATTGTGGCTATGGTCTCCACTAAGCTTACAAATAAGTATATCCTAGACTCCCAGGAAATTGAAATTATCTGAACCGTACTCCCTGCAGTTATCCTGATTCTTATTGCCCTCCCCTCACTTCGTATCCTTTATCTAATAGATGAAATTAATGACCCCCACCTTACAATTAAAGCCATAGGCCATCAATGGTACTGAAGCTATGAGTATACAGACTACGAAGACCTTGGCTTCGACTCTTACATAATTCCTACGCAAGATTTAACCCCTGGTCAATTCCGTCTTTTAGAAGCAGACCACCGTATAGTAATTCCAGTGGAATCTCCTATTCGGGTCCTAGTCTCCGCCGAAGACGTGCTTCACTCCTGAGCAGTTCCAGCTCTCGGTGTAAAAATAGACGCCGTCCCCGGCCGCCTGAATCAAACATCTTTTATTGCATCCCGACCAGGCGTTTTCTATGGACAATGCTCTGAAATCTGCGGAGCAAACCACAGCTTTATGCCCATCGTAGTTGAGGCAGTTCCCCTGCAGCACTTTGAAAACTGATCATCTCTAATACTCGAAGACGCCTCGCTAAGAAGCTAAACAGGGCATAGCGTTAGCCTTTTAAGCTAAAGACTGGTGACTCCCAACCACCCCTAGCGACATGCCTCAACTCAACCCCTCCCCTTGATTTGCCATTCTTATCTTCTCCTGAATGATTTTCCTAATTGTTATTCCCCCAAAAGTTATAGCCCATGTTTTCCCAAACGAACCTACCATCCAAAGCACAGAAAAAGCTAAAACAGAACCTTGAAGCTGACCATGACACTAAGTTTTTTTGACCAATTCATGAGCCCCGTCTTTATAGGCATTCCCTTAATTGCCCTTGCTCTTACCCTACCCTGAATTCTATTTCCCACCCCTTCTCCTCGATGACTAAATAATCGCCTGTTAACACTACAAAACTGGTTTATCAACCGATTTACACAACAACTACTAACCCCCCTAAGCTTAGGGGGCCATAAATGAGCTGTCTTATTAACCTCCCTAATGCTCTTCCTCATTTCTCTTAACATGCTTGGCCTTCTTCCCTACACCTTCACCCCCACTACTCAACTATCCCTTAATATGGGCCTTGCAGTACCTCTTTGAATAGCAACAGTCATTATTGGCCTACGAAACCAACCAACTATTGCACTAGGACATCTCCTTCCAGAAGGAACCCCTACCCCCTTAATCCCTGTGCTAATTATTATCGAGACAATCAGTCTATTTATTCGCCCGCTCGCACTAGGGGTACGGCTAACAGCTAATCTCACAGCCGGACATCTCCTAATTCAACTAATCGCTACAGCTGCCTTCGTCCTTATACCTTTAATACCAACTGTAGCAATTCTTACAGGCGCACTACTATTCCTCCTTACCCTTCTAGAGGTCGCTGTAGCTATAATTCAAGCCTATGTCTTTGTTCTCCTTTTAAGTCTTTACCTCCAAGAAAACGTCTAATGGCCCACCAAGCACACGCATACCACATAGTCGACCCCAGTCCTTGACCGTTAACAGGCGCAGTTGCAGCCCTCCTGATGACATCGGGGCTTGCAATCTGATTCCACTTCCACTCCACCACCCTTATTATACTCGGGACAGCATTACTCCTTCTCACAATATACCAATGATGACGAGACATTGTACGAGAAGGGACATTCCAGGGACACCATACACCTCCTGTCCAAAAAGGCCTTCGATACGGCATAATTCTCTTCATTACATCAGAAGTCTTCTTTTTCCTAGGATTTTTCTGAGCCTTCTATCATGCAAGTCTTGCCCCTACCCCTGAACTAGGGGGCTGCTGACCCCCTACTGGTATCACGACCCTAGACCCCTTCGAAGTCCCCCTACTAAACACAGCCGTCCTACTTGCGTCAGGTGTTACAGTTACTTGGGCCCACCACAGCATCATAGAAGGTGAGCGAAAACAAGCAATCCAATCCCTCACCCTAACCATTCTCCTCGGCTTTTATTTTACCTTCCTACAAGCCATAGAATACTACGAAGCCCCCTTCACAATTGCAGATGGTGTTTATGGCTCTACCTTTTTCGTAGCCACCGGCTTTCACGGACTACATGTAATTATTGGCTCCACATTCCTAGCTATTTGCCTACTCCGACAAGTCCAATACCATTTCACATCCGAACATCATTTCGGCTTTGAAGCAGCTGCATGATATTGACATTTTGTAGACGTCGTCTGACTATTCCTCTACATCTCCATCTACTGATGAGGCTCATAATCTTTCTAGTATCAAAACAAGTATAAGTGACTTCCAATCGCCTGGTCTTGGTTAAATTCCAAGGGAAGATAATGAATCTAATCACAACAGTAATCACCATCGCCGTTGTACTCTCCACCATCCTGGCCCTTGTCTCTTTTTGACTGCCCCAGATAAGCCCAGACCATGAAAAGCTCTCTCCCTATGAATGCGGCTTTGACCCCCTAGGTACGGCCCGACTTCCTTTCTCTCTCCGTTTCTTCCTCGTCGCCATTCTCTTCCTCCTTTTCGACCTAGAAATTGCCCTCCTCCTACCCCTCCCCTGAGGAGACCAGCTCGCATCTCCCCTCACCACATTCCTCTGAGCCTCAGCAGTCCTTGCCCTCCTCACACTTGGCCTAATCTATGAGTGACTCCAAGGCGGCCTAGAATGAGCTGAATAGGCAATTAGTCTAAGAAAAACATTTGATTTCGGCTCAAAAACTTGTGGTTAAAGTCCATAATTGCCTAATGACCCCCGTTCACTTTGCCTTCTCATCAACTTTCCTTCTCGGGTTGATAGGCCTCGCATTCCATCGAACCCACCTCCTGTCCGCCCTTCTATGTCTAGAAGGCATGATGCTTTCTTTATTTATCGCCCTATCCCTTTGAACCCTACAACTTGATGCTACCAACTTTTCCCCTGGCCCCTTGCTCTTACTAGCATTTTCAGCTTGTGAAGCAAGTGCAGGGCTCGCCCTACTAGTCGCCACTGCCCGAACCCATGGTTCTGACCGCCTCCAAAACCTAAATCTCCTACAATGCTAAAAATCCTAATTCCAACATTCATGCTCATTCCAACCACCTGGCTAGCCCCTGCTAAATGACTTTGACCCACAGCTCTTCTCCATAGCCTTATCGTGGCCTTAGCCAGCCTCACCTGACTAAAAAATCTTTCAGAAACAGGCTGATCCTGCCTCAACCCTTATATAGCAACAGACCCCCTTTCGACGCCCCTTCTGGTCCTTACCTGTTGACTACTCCCCTTAATAATCCTTGCAAGCCAGAGCCACACAGCCCTTGAACCTATTAACCGGCAACGAATATATATTACACTTCTGACATCCCTGCAAGCCTTCCTCATTATAGCTTTTAGTGCTACTGAGATCATTATGTTTTATGTTATATTTGAAGCCACCCTAATTCCAACCTTAATCCTCATCACTCGATGAGGGAACCAGACGGAACGCCTTAACGCCGGAACATATTTCCTCTTCTATACACTAGCAGGATCCCTCCCCCTCCTAGTCGCCTTACTGCTCCTTCAAAATAGCACAGGGACCCTCTCACTCTTGACTCTCCAATACTCCAACCCCCTCTTGCTCACAACCTATGCAGACAAGCTATGATGAGCTGGCTGCCTGCTAGCCTTCCTGGTAAAAATACCCCTCTATGGAGCACACCTTTGACTTCCTAAAGCCCATGTCGAAGCCCCTGTAGCAGGCTCCATGATTCTTGCCGCTGTCCTTCTAAAACTAGGCGGGTACGGCATGATACGTATGATAGTCATACTAGAGCCCCTTACCGAAGAATTAAGCTACCCCTTCATCATCCTCGCCCTTTGGGGTGTAATCATGACCGGCTCCATTTGTCTACGCCAGACGGACCTAAAATCCCTAATTGCTTACTCATCTGTGAGTCACATGGGGCTTGTTGTAGGAGGTATCCTCATTCAAACCCCCTGAGGCTTTACTGGGGCCCTCATCCTAATGATTGCTCACGGCCTAACATCCTCGGCCCTATTCTGCCTGGCAAACACTAATTATGAACGAACACATAGCCGAACGCTACTCCTAGCCCGAGGACTGCAAATAGCGCTCCCCTTAATAACCACATGATGGTTTATTGCCAGCCTTGCTAACCTGGCTCTTCCACCCCTGCCCAACCTAATAGGAGAACTAATAATCATCACCTCCCTACTCAACTGATCCTGATGAACCCTCCTGCTAACAGGGCCCGGCACTCTTATTGCCGCCGGCTACTCCCTGTACATATTCCTGGCTACCCAACGAGGCCCGCTTCCAGCACACATTATTGCACTAGACCCCTCACATTCTCGAGAACACCTCCTCATTGCACTCCACCTTCTCCCTCTTCTCCTACTTATTCTTAAGCCCGAACTAACCTGAGGTTGGGCCGCCTGTAGATATAGTTTAACAAAAATATTAGATTGTGATTCTAAAGACAGGGGTTAAACTCCCCTTATCCACCGAGAGAGGCTCCCTAGCAACGAAGACTGCTAATTTTCGTCACCTCGGTTGAACTCCGGGGCTCACTCGAACGTTGCTCCTAAAGGATAACAGCTCATCCGTTGGTCTTAGGAACCAAAAACTCTTGGTGCAAATCCAAGTAGCAGCTATGCACACTACATCCCTAATAATAACCTCGAGCTTAATTATTATCTTCGCGCTCCTTGCCTACCCCGTACTCACAACCCTAACACCCCAGCCCCGAGCATCAGACTGAGCCCTGTCCCACGTCAAAACAGCAGTTAAACTGGCCTTTTTTGTAAGCCTTCTCCCGCTATTCCTATTCCTAAATGAAGGAGCAGAAATAATTGTTACTAACTGAAACTGAATGAATACCCTGACCTTTGATGTTAACATTAGCTTTAAGTTTGACCACTATTCAACAATCTTCACCCCCATCGCCCTCTATGTAACCTGATCCATCCTAGAATTCGCATCCTGGTATATGCACGCAGACCCCTTCAAAAATCGATTCTTCAAGTACCTTCTCGTCTTCCTTATCGCCATAATTATTCTAGTAACAGCAAACAACATGTTTCAACTCTTCATCGGATGAGAAGGCGTAGGCATCATGTCCTTTCTTCTCATTGGCTGATGGTACGGTCGAGCAGACGCAAACACCGCCGCCCTCCAGGCCGTCGTTTATAATCGAGTAGGTGACATCGGCCTAATCTTTGCCATGGCATGAATAGCAATGAACCTCAACTCCTGGGAAATACAACAAATATTCGTGGCAGCCAAAGACCTCGACCTAACTTACCCCCTTTTAGGGCTAATTATCGCTGCCACTGGTAAATCAGCACAATTTGGCCTCCATCCCTGACTCCCTGCCGCTATAGAAGGCCCTACGCCGGTCTCTGCCCTACTACATTCCAGCACAATGGTTGTTGCTGGTATTTTCCTTCTTGTTCGTATGAGCCCCCTCATGGATAATAACCAAACCGCCCTCACCATCTGCCTATGTCTTGGAGCCCTAACAACCTTGTTTACCGCCACTTGTGCCCTCACCCAGAATGACATTAAGAAAATCGTTGCTTTCTCAACATCCAGCCAATTAGGCCTAATAATGGTAACCATCGGCCTTAACCAGCCCCAACTTGCATTCCTCCATATTTGCACTCATGCTTTCTTCAAAGCAATACTCTTTTTATGCTCCGGCTCTATTATTCATAGCCTGAACGACGAGCAAGACATTCGGAAAATAGGAGGAATAAACCATCTCACCCCCTTCACATCCTCCTGCTTAACTTTAGGGAGCCTTGCCCTCACTGGCACCCCCTTCCTGGCAGGCTTTTTCTCCAAAGATGCCATTATTGAAGCATTAAACACATCCCATATTAACGCCTGAGCCCTAACCTTAACCCTACTAGCCACCTCTTTTACAGCCGTATACAGTTTACGCGTTGTTTTCTACGTCGCCATAGGCCGTCCCCGATTCAACCCTTATCCCCCTATTAACGAGAATGCCCCAGCAGTTATCAACCCTATTATGCGCCTGGCTTGAGGAAGCATCGTCGCCGGCCTCTTGATTACCTCAAACATCCTCCCCCTAAAAACACCAGTCATATCCATGCCTCCTCTACTAAAACTCGCCGCCCTAGTTGTAACGATCCTCGGACTAGTCATGGCCCTGGAACTGGCAACCTTGACAAGCCAACAATACAAACCCACACCTCAACTTGCCACCCATCATTTCTCCAACATACTAGGCTTCTTCCCAACAGTTATCCACCGAACCACCCCTAAACTGAACCTGACACTAGGACAAATAATTGCTAGCCAGATAGTTGACCAAACCTGGTTAGAAAAAACAGGCCCTAAAGCAATTGCTTCCGCCAACCTTCCTTTAATTACAACTACAAGTAATACTCAACAAGGCCTGATTAAAACATACCTCGCCCTATTCCTCATCACACTAACCCTTGCAACCCTAGTATTAATTTACTAAACTACCCGGAGTGCGCCTCGGCTCAGGCCCCGTGTCAACTCCAACACCACTAATAAGGTAAGAAGAAGAACCCATGCACTAATAACTAGCATCCCCCCTCCAAACGAGTACATCAACGCCACCCCTTCCACATCTCCCCGGAACACAGAGAACTCCTCAAGTTCCTCCACCGTCACCCAAGAAGACTCATACCACCCACCCCAAAACAGCCCAGCTATCACAACTACCAACACCACATAGGATGCTATATACACCGCAACAGCTCGACTCCCTCAGCTTTCAGGGTAAGGCTCGGCGGCAAGAGCTGAACAGTATGCAAATACAACTAATATCCCCCCTAGGTAAATTAAAAACAGCACTAAGGGCAAAAAAGAGCCCCCGTGCCCTACTAACACCCCGCACCCTATACCCGACACCACAACCAAGCCTAAAGCAGCAAAATACGGAGAAGGATTAGAAGCAACTGCTACCAACCCCACAATAAGACAAATTAAAAACAAGGACATAACAAAGGTCATAATTTCTGCCAGGACTCTAACCAGGACTAATGACTTGAAAAACCACCGTTATTATTTAACTACAGAAACCTTAATGGCAAGCCTACGGAAAACACACCCCATCCTAAAAATTGCAAACGACGCACTAGTCGACCTCCCCGCCCCTTCTAACATTTCAGTTTGATGAAACTTCGGCTCCCTACTTGGCCTCTGCTTAATCGCTCAAATCCTCACAGGACTATTTCTTGCCATACATTACACCTCAGACATCGCAACAGCCTTCTCCTCCGTCGCTCATATTTGCCGAGATGTTAACTTCGGATGGCTAATCCGAAACATGCACGCCAACGGAGCTTCTTTCTTCTTCATCTGCCTCTACCTCCACATCGGCCGAGGACTTTATTACGGCTCATACCTATACAAAGAAACATGAAACGTTGGAGTCATTCTCCTCCTGCTAGTAATAATGACAGCTTTCGTAGGCTACGTCCTTCCATGAGGACAAATGTCCTTTTGAGGAGCCACCGTCATCACCAACCTACTTTCCGCCGTCCCTTACATGGGAAACGCACTTGTTCAATGAATTTGAGGGGGTTTCTCGGTAGACAACGCCACTCTCACCCGCTTCTTTGCCTTCCACTTCTTATTCCCCTTTGTTGTTATGGCCGCAACCGCCATTCACCTTCTCTTCCTTCACGAAACAGGATCTAATAACCCCCTAGGCCTAAACTCAGACACAGACAAAATCTCCTTTCACCCATATTTCTCATACAAAGACCTTCTCGGATTTGCAGCACTTCTCATCGCACTAACGTCCCTAGCGTTATTTTCCCCAAACTTACTAGGCGACCCCGATAACTTTACGCCTGCTAATCCCCTAGTCACTCCCCCACACATCAAGCCTGAATGGTACTTCCTATTTGCATACGCCATCCTGCGCTCTATTCCTAACAAACTTGGAGGTGTTTTAGCCCTTCTATTTTCTATCCTTGTACTTATAGTAGTTCCAATCCTCCATACATCAAAACAACGAGGCATCACGTTTCGACCTTTAACACAATTCCTATTTTGAGCCCTTGTTGCAGACGTCGCCATTCTTACTTGAATTGGAGGCATACCTGTTGAACACCCCTTCATCATTATTGGCCAAGTCGCATCCTTCTTGTACTTCTTCCTCTTCCTAATCCTTACTCCCCTAGCAGGATGGGCAGAAAACAAAATACTTAAATTACACTGCATTAGTAGCTCAGCCCCAGAGCGCCGGTCTTGTAAGCCGGATGTCGGAGGTTAAAATCCCCCCTACTGCTCAAAGAAAGGAGATTTTAACTCCTACCCCCAACTCCCAAAGCTAGGATTCTAAATTAAACTATTCTTTGCAACATATGCATATATGTACTTTCACCATTAACTTATATTAAACATACCTAGGGTATTATTATACACTAATGTATATACACCATTCATATATATTCCCCATACATATATCAGCATTATTAGACGGTATACCCAAAGCATAACAGATAAATCTCTACATAATCTGAAGTTTCTGAATGAGCGAGATTTAAGACCGAGCACGAAATAACCCACCCGTCTAGATATACCAGGACTCAAAATCCTATCATACTTACAATATTTAATGTAGTAAGAGACCACCATCAGTTGATTCCTCAAGACCCACTGTCATTGAAAGTGAGGGGCAATAATTGTGGGGGTCCCACCTCGTGCACTATTCCTGGCATTTGGTTCCTACTTCAGGGCCATTGATTGGTATCATTCCTCACTCTTTCATCGACGCTTGCATAAGTTAATGGTGGCGACCATTCGACTCGTTACCCAGCATGCCGCGCGTTCCTTCCAGCGGGTAGGGGGTTCCTCTTTTTTTTTTTCCTTTCATCTGACATCCCAGAGTGCACACTATCTTAATTAATTAAGGTTGAACAATTCCTTGCCTGCAAGTAATTGGTCTGCGTGGTGAAAAGATTTTCTTAAAAGAGACTGCATAACTGATATCAAGAGCATAAATTGTAAGTATTACTCCTAGAATCTCTAAGATGCCCCCTGAGGTTTTTGCGCGTAAAACCCCCCTACCCCCCAATACTCCCGAGATCACTAACACTCCTGAAAACCCCCCGGAAACAGGAAAACCTCTAGTAGTATAATTTTGAGTTTAAAATGTGTCTATTTACATTATTAAAATAATGTGTAAA